CGACTATAAGATATTCTATTTTTCCATAGAAATGTGTTCGCTCAAGAAAGACTCCAGAAGATATTGATCGTAAATAAGAAGACTGTTTACGAAGAAACAGGAATAGATATTCGCATTCATATACATAAGAATTATGTAGGAACCAAAAGAATCTTTTCTTTCTTTTTGAAAAGACGTAAATGGATTTCTTTGAAGTAATGATACTATTCAAATTATGATATTCGTGGAAAAACAATCGCAATAAATGCAAAGAAGGAACATCTTTGATCCAGCATTGAAGGATTTGAACCAAGATTTCCAGATGGATGGGGTGGGGTATTAGTAGATCTGACACATAATTTAAATGTGATAATTTATCCTCTAAAAAGGGAAATATTGAATGAATAGATCGTAAATTCTGAGATTTTGGTATTCTTTTTTCTTCAAGGGAAGATACTAATCGCGATGAGAATGGAATTTCCAGAATGACTCCAAAACCTTCTGATACCATTTGAGAAGAAAAATGAGAAGAAAAAGAATTCTTGTGCCCCCAAAAACCATTTTCCTTTTGGTTAGAATCATTCACCGAAGAAATCAAAGATTTCTGTTGATACATTCGAGTAATTAAACGTTTCACAAGTACTAAACTAGATTTATTGTCATAACCAGTAATTTCCACAGGTTCGTAAAAAATAAAACTATTAAAGCTATGATAATGAGCAAGTGAGTAAATATACTCCTGAAGGAGTAGTGGATATAGGAAGTTTTGTTGCCGAAATCTCTCTTTTTTCAATCTAAATATCCTTGTAATTCTGCCATTTAAATACATTTCTACTGTAACCAAAAAAGGGAGGCACTTCTTGTGTTATGAAATGATACATAGTGCAATATGGTCAGAACGGCGTATGCATATATTGTATGCAGTATATTGTTTCTCTTATACTAAAATAGTATAACTTCTAACTAGAATAAACTATGAAGAAGAATAACTAGAATAAACTATGAAGAAGAATAATATTCTTCTTCTTCTAATTATTATCTATTATTTAGAAGAGATAATTCTAATAATAGAGTCTAGTATTATTATATACTATTACTATGCACTGTCTATACTTTTACTTTCAATAAGAATAATATAGAATATAGACTTTTATACATGTAAAAAACATAATGATAATCTAATAAAGTAAAAGATTATATAAAAATAAAAGTAAGAACAAATAAAGAATATATACCCCGGAGACAGAGAGCCCAATCTACAGATATTCTTTCTTTCCCTTTCTTTCTATCCAATTTGTATTTCTTTTACTTGTTAATATAAGTAAAATAACAATAAGAAAAAGGGGTAAAAATCTTTTATTTTTGCAACCCAATCACTCTTTTGACTTTGGAAAAAGAAATATCTTTTTTATCACTATACTATTTATTCTACACATCCGTCTTCAATCCAAAATAAAGAATAATTAGGATTAATAAAAAAAAGAATCAATGGTCCACTCACAATTCACAAGAGAACCTTTTCCCACATCAGGCACTAATCTATTTTTAACGCATAATTAGTAATTTGATCGGGTAATCATTCAAATTAAGAAGGGAAGCTCGTTACTTTTTTGTCTTACTCGAATTGGAACCATAAGGTTCTATCCATTTATTCACTAGACCAAAAATACTTTACCAATTGTTATCAAAAGAAAAACTTTCGTTCTATTTCTATTATGAGTACTAGAAATCTTCTTTTTCTATGATTTTATTATTCTTTTTACGACATGCTTTTTTTTCCATTCATTACCTTTCAGGATCAGTCGCAGTCTTATAAACTCTACCAATAGTCTAGACGAATTCCTTCATCCAAATGTGTAAAAGATCATAGTCGCAATTAAAAGCCGAGTACTCTACCGTTGAGTTAGCAACCCGGATCAATATGAAATGTAGATATGATCAAAATAAAAAAATACAGCAAACTCATTCATTTTACTAAAGTGAAGGAAAGAGCCGATAGGGAATGGGGATAAAAAGATCTATTTATATACGATCAAATTATATTTGTTTGATACGCCATTGTCAATATGAATGGACTTTTTTATCAAACAAATTTCAAGAAATTATATAGAAATTTATGTTGGATTAGCATAATATAAAGAAGAAAACTTTGAGCGGAAAAAAAATAAGGAAAAGGTAAAGATAGCAAAAATAGCAGCTTTATTTAATCAAAAAAAGAAAGGTACAATACAAATACAAGAAGAAAGATTACCCCCCTTGTTTGGGGGGTTCCACAAAAAGAACAATAAAATAAGTATGAATAGAACAAGAAAAGAAAAAAATTTGAATAAAGATTTATACAAAGATAGGTACTAGTTACCCTATCCTTTTTTTATTCATGATTCTTGTTTTTCCTTTCTTTTTTTATCAAAAGAAAGTCGAAATTCTTTAAAGAATTCTGCCTTCCTTAAAATATCATAAACAGTTCCTGTGGGTTGAGCACCTTTTTCAAGGAAATATAAAATAGCAGGAACATTTGAATAAGTTTGATTCTTTATCGGATCATAAAAACCCACTTTTCGAAGATCTCTTCCTTCTCTTCGGGATCGAACATCAATTGCAACGATTCGATAGATGGCTCATTGGGATAGATGTAGATAAAAGATGCCCCCCCTAGAAACGTATAGGAGGTTTTCTCCTCATACGGCTCAAGAAAAAATGATTATAATTTCTAGAATTTCTCTATCTATCTATATAGCTATCTATATAGATAGATAGAGAAATGGATCCATAAAGAATTAGACTGTAATTTGAGCCTTTTTTTCCTTCTTTACAGAAAAAGAAATTTCATTTGTACTCCTAACTCAAGTTGGGTAGTTTTTAAAGAGTTCAAAAGGAAATCCTTAGAATTTCTTGAGCTGTCTCTAACTTCTTTTTTTGTCTCCTTTCGTATATATATTTTTTTTACTCATTCTGATCCAATTGTTGAGACAAGTGAAAATAGTGTTTCCTTGTTCCGGAATTTGTTGTCTTTTCTTTGCGCTTTGTGAAATCATTGGGTTTAGACATTACTTCGGTGATCCTTACTCCTTTTCAAAAAAGCAGCAACATACCTTTTGTTTTTTGTTCTTTCTATGGAAAGAAAATGAAAAAATCATACGAAAGATTGATTCCTTTGTGATACACTCTTGATTGAAACAGTTTTAAAATTTCGACAAATTTTATTTTTCCATTTCAAACTTGTTCATTTTTGAACCTCTCCATTTATCTATATTTAGATATTGATGATATATTTACAAAGTTGGTCTAACTTATTGATTGTCACTAACCCTAGATTATTCCCCTGATAAATGAATCAATCATTTTTGCTCGAGCTCCATCATATGCTATACCTTACCTTTAATATACCACTTTAATATACCATTAGTATCTTTATTTAGTTATTTAGCAACCCAAGATAAATTAAATTAGGTTCCTAGCAGAACAAATTATGTCGAGACAAGAGCATCTTCATTCGTATAGAAAGAGAAGATGGTGGATGTCAGAATCCACAGCCAATCATGTCCTTCAAGTCGCACGTTGCTTTCTACCACATCGTTTCAAACGAAGTTTTACCATAACATCCCTCTCATTTTATTTTAATTTGGAACCGTATGCAATTGATTCAATATGGAATCATGAATAGTCATTGGCTGAACCAATTGATACATAATAATCTACACTTATAGATAAGTGTTATCCGAAAAGGATTTCACTTAAAAATACCACATAATTTTCTTATATGAATAATATCACATGAAAAAAAATCAGTTTTAAGCAAAATTATTTACATCTTCAACAGATCTTTCGGGATTGTCCATAATAAACCTCTTTTTATTAAAAAATTTTTATTAAAAAAGAAATTAGAAACCTCAAAAAAAGCCTTTGACTTTACTTTCATTCAAATGAAAAAAAAATACCCACGAATGGATAAAAGTTTTTAGCCACTTTAACTAAATACTAAATATTTCATTATTTCATTATTAGAATAAGAATAATAAGATAATCTAAAATAATAAGATAATATTAATAAGAAAAATATACAAAATAAAAATATACAATTACATACTACAATTACATACAATAATTATACAATAATTATATATTATATTTATTTTATTTTCTTTATATTTTATACTCTATATGTAAAATATGTAATATATTATAATGTTCTATTATAATTATATAATTATAATATATATATAATTGTATTATTCTGAATATTTTTATAAATATTTTCTTATTTTTTCTTTATGAAATATGATTTTTCTAATATTATGATTTACTTATTATTTACCATCTCCAATTAAATCTTATTTTCATTTAATTGAAAACAGAGAGATATTTTGAGAATAAAGTTTCTTTGTTTTCATTATTATGGAGTAGAAAAAATCTCGTGTAAGGTAAGATCAAAGAGAAAATAAGAATCCGAGGATTCTTCTCTTTTTGCATCCATCTACATCATATAAAAAAAGAATCGTTAACAAAAGTAATCACGAATATTTATATTTACACGAATATTTATATTTAATAATAATAATAAAATACTTTAGTAAAAAAAAAGATATGATTCTAAGAATGATTCTTAGAATTCAGATTGGATAACATTATATCCAACATTAAACAGAAAATTGTTGAATTCAATTTTCAATTTCAATAGAGAAGAATCTTTCGTTTCTAATGCAAACGATCTGGGACGGAAGGATTCGAACCTCCGAGTAACGGGACCAAAACCCGTTGCCTTACCGCTTGGCCACGCCCCATTTTGATTTGGTCTAAGAAAAAATAAGATAAATATTGGTTATTCGTCAATAACCAACCAAAAGAAATATAAGACATGTTGTCGCTAGGATTCAACACAATAAATATAGAATCAAAAAGATTAATTGATCATTAATTAGAATTCAATTAAGATATTGTATGAAAATAGAATTCCTTGTATTCTTATTTGATTGGAGAATGTAAGGAAGGATTCTTGATTGGGGAGAAGTCAAAGAAAAATAAGAATTTTTTTTTCTTTTATCTGCATATGCCTTTTTCTTTGAAAATTTTCCTCAGAAAAACAACTCAATCCAATCTGATAATTTATTATCATTTCAATTTAATTTGAATCTTTAAGAACAAGAAAAGAATATTTGTTATGTTTAATATCTTTAGTTTAATCTGTATCTGTCTTAATTATACCCTTTATTCGAGTAGTTTTTTCTTCGCCAAATTGCCCGAGGCTTATGCCTTTTTCAATCCAATTGTAGACGTTATGCCGGTTATCCCTTTACTCTTTTTTCTATTAGCCTTTGTTTGGCAAGCTGCTGTAAGTTTTCGATAAAAATGAAATCTCTATTCAATTCATAATTTTTTCGATAAAAAAAAGATGATATTTTTATTCTGAAAATCAATAAGATCATAAATAAGATTCAGATAAGTCTGGACATTAGGAACCCTCGATTCAAAAAGTGAAATTCTGGTATTTTCTATTTTATATTGAAATTTAATTTGAATAAGGGAAGGGGATGATGATCTTTATCTTTAATCAGCTAATCAGCTTATTTCTTCTTTTGTTCTGACCTTTCCTTTATAAAATCCCATACAATACTTAATTCTAGATATGGATATTACAAGAAATTTTTGATAACGAAAAAATACGAATCTTATTACATTAGAAAGAAATTCGTGAAAAGAAATTTCAAAAAAACTTCCTTTTTTTTTTTCATCTTTAGAGCGTCATATCAAAATAGTGTCTAGTGTGTATCGTAAAATAGGTGATCTATTTTCTTAAAAAAAAATGATCTTATCTTATCTTGGAGATTTGTAATGCTTACTCTTAAACTATCCGTTTACACAGTAGTAATATTCTTTGTTTCTCTCTTCATCTTCGGATTCTTATCTAATGATCCGGGGCGTAATCCCGGGCGTGAAGAATAAAAAAAGATATGAGATTTGTTTTTACTTTTTTTCCTTAATTTTTTCATAGGTAAATGTATAAAGAAATGGAATAGATACTAGATAAAGATAAAAGATTCATAAAAGAAAATAATTGAAATTTATTTCAATTCTAAAATCTCAAGTGATCAGGGGGGTCGGAGAGAGAGGGATTCGAACCCTCGGTACGAATAATTCGTACAACGGATTAGCAATCCGACGCTTTAGTCCACTCAGCCATCTCTCCCCATTCAAAATGAAAAATTTATCTTTCACATGTGAAGTCAAGATTGAGAACAATTTTTATTTTCCTTCAATGATTCGAAACAGATTTATCCAATAGAAAGAATACCTTACTTCTTTTATTTTGTACAAAAGGTTCATTTCCCCGGCCTGGTTAAGTATAAGTACTGGCCGGGCCAGTACTTCTTTTGTTCCGACGAATAAAAATTGTTATTGAAACAAGAAGAGTAATTTTTATTCCCATTTCTAATTATTAGAAATAATATAAGATTCTAATAGATAGATTATTTTAGAAACTCTTTAAAAAATTATCTAGATCTAGATTAATGATTAATATGGAATATTCAATATATTCCATATTGAAATTAAAATATTAGAGATTCTATATCTATTCTTAGTATATTATAGTACCCTTATATAGTAATTATAGTAAATTAGAGTATAAATGAGTATAAATTCGAATATTTAGTCTTTATAGTAAAAGTGTTCCACTTTAATAGTATTCTAGTATCTAGTAATATAGTACTAATCGTCGTCTTTATTTTATTATTCTTAAGTATAAAATTCGGAAATTCATTACTGAAAAACGAATTTCATTATAAATGAAAGTTGAAGTTCAGTATTATATTCATCTTAATAATTCACTAAAGAAGTCTTAATAAGAAAGAAATATTAATAAAGAAATAAAATAAAATATATCTTAGAATATTAGAATATCTTATAAGAAAAAGAATAATACTATTATAATACATAATATCAAATAGAAAACACATATTTATAAAATGAGACTATAAATCATTTACTTGTTCAAAGCAAAGTACAAGCTTGAAAGTTTGAGGTTTCAAAAAAAAAAAAAATACTTATAACTTTAGTACACTATTTAAATTTGACTAAACTTTTTGCTATTCACCTATTTTTTTTTTCAAGTTTTCAATTCCGCGCCGCAGTGGAGAAAAATACGTGTTAATGCTGTAATTTTCATGATTCTGATGTTATCTTGACTGCGTCTTATTACTTTGTTGGACAAATGGTCCATTCATATTCAATAATGAATATGTAGCGGGTATAGTTTAGTGGTAAAAGTGTGATTCGTTCTATTAACAACTTCAATAGTTAAGGGGTCTTTCCATTTTTTTCATATTTCATATTCCGATCAAAAACTTTATTTCTTAAAAAGATTTAATCCTTTAAACCTCAATAGGACATTTGAGGAAAGAATATACATTCTCACGATTTCTATCCAAAAGGCAATCATAATTTTATTTTAATAAAAAAATTGGATTTATGGAGTCGAGAAGCATAATTTTTTTGATTGGTTCAATTCTTCCAATCGAATGAGTA